AACGATTCAAATCTGAAGGATCAGTTGAAAGCAGCGAAGAAAGAAGCAACCCTTGATAGCTGCGCTTTGAATGAAGAAGGACGCACCACTCAACTCTGCCTTCCGTAAAGAGCAGAAGCACGGAAAAGGGAAGGAGAACGTGGAACATCGACTAAAGGCCTTCAACACCTTTGAGGTGTTTGGTCCAGGCCTGATTGCAAGAGTTCGGGTGAAAAACGAAGGAGAGAATACAAAGACTGAAGCCACATCTAGAAAGCAAAAAATCGTCACTAATGGAGCTTCCGGAGAAAAAGCTGAAAGGCAAGTGTGGATTGACTAGCTCGACTTCCTTAATCTTTCCTCACTTGCTGTCCTCTCCAAGCTTGACTCGCTTTCAAAAGTGTGACATTCAATGAAGACAGAGAATTCGGATAGTTCGACTAATGGTTGGTTGGCCGACGAATGTGTGGAGCCTGATAGCTCACTCAAGTGTGGGTGGACCACCAACCAGGGTGAGAAGTCAGGCTCGACAAGACCTACACTGAAATAAGTCGACTCTCGTTCGGGCTACTGAAATGAACCAAACGCTGTTGACTCCAAAGACCGAGGAGCGAGTGAGCCCCTGGCTTCCTTAAGAGCACCCAGCACCCTAGCTCATAAAGGTGACAAAGGTTAATCGACTAGAAAGGTGGGTCGATAAGACGACGGAGAAGATAGCTCACCTAGTACTACTTTTCTCTTTGGAGTGAGAGAAAAGGAAGGCTGAAGCTGTCGTTACCTGGGCAGTTGGAATGGACAGAAAGGAGCTCCTTAGTGGGCTTGAGCTCCTTGTTGTCTTTGTTCGTTCGTTCGCCGTTGGGGCTAGAGAAAATCCCAGTTTCGAATCGCACTAAGCCCAAGTAGAGCTAACGAGAGTCGCCTTGGTCCATGAAGGAAAAGCTCAAGCTGTATCTCCTTGCTCTGGTAGCTCAAAGCCCACCGGTACTGTCGACCCTACGATTGCAGCAGGATTTTATTCATAAACTAAGCTCGCAGGATCTAAAGTGGAGTCTCGCTACAAGTCGAGCTTGAAATGGAAAGTCCAATGGATAAAGTATCGCTCGCTTAGACAGGAGCGATATACGCAGGTGTTGTCTTGTTCTCTTTTCACCTTTCTAACTCCTCCTGCCAAAGGTGCGATGGGTTCGGGTGGCCTAACGAGATTAGCATTGCAGGTCTTTTTCATATGAACGGGAAAGAAGAGGCTGGGCTTACCCATGTGCAAACTGTTAGGAATCGATCTAGACTAGCTGCCATAAAGAGCTCAAGAGACTCGGATTAGTTCAAACGCTCGGGACCAAGGGGCGTAGCTGCTATTTCACCGGGAGCGAATCTAGCTAGGGCTATTTTCCACTAATAAGAATCCCCTGACCCAGGGTATTCGTAGATCGGAGATTTCTAAATGGTAATAAGGAAGTGGCAGCAGTCCTATCAATATAAAAAAAAGAGAAAGAAGATCAGCTTGTTCTCTCTTTTCCCGCATTCAAATCGTTATTTAAAATGTCAAGATTGGCTTGGTCGTCGTCACACCACTCGTTGATGCGGATCTGGGAGGCTGGGTCGGCTAGCATTGAATACGAATAAGCTCTTCTTTCATTCCTCTTGTTCAAATGCTTTCCCTTGGCTTCGGTGCCAGCTAGGACTGGTAGCATGCTTAATGGTAGCATGGTCTTCTCTTCTCTTAGGGTTTCTCTTGGATTCGGAATGGGAGCTGCATGTTAGCACTTTACTTTATGACTTTACTTTCTTACTTTTTCGGCATAAGAGGTCTTGTCTCTTTACTGTCCCGGTCCCGTCTCTTTGCTGTTTTAGCGGAATAAGCAGTCTTGGTGCTTTGGGCGTGGCACTAGTCTGACTGTGCTTTCCTAGCCAAAGGCTATTCTTGATCTGATCTTTCCAGGAAGAAGGGCATCCAACAGACAGAGGGATGCTTCTGTCATATCTTTATTAGAATAGTTTCTTTATTCATTTTTTAGGAATCCGTATAAATAGACTGTTTGGCTTAGTGTTCGTATAAAACTCTAAAAATAGGTTGTTTTCTTGCAATTGAATCAAAAGGAACTGTTCTTACCTCAAAGGGAGTGCAGCCAGCCAAGAAGAATAGGTTTCCCCCCCTATTGACGATAGTACAGAGAGGGGTGGGGCCGGCATATAAGGCATAAAATATCTTATCTTCTATCTTTATAGTTTTATACTAAACCAACTAGCAAGCCATAGCCCAAAAAACTATGACACTTCCATAGATCAGGAACACTAACTAGCAACGATGTAGTTCCTCTCAATGACTGGTTACTACATTCATTCTGGGGCATCACAAATGATATTGCAACCATTACCCGTACTGAACAGCTGATCCAATGGCCTGCTACCGGAGCGGGAATCTCTCCTTAGCAGTCTGACATATTCACCCCCGGATGCAGATCACCACCCATTGCGCAGCCTTTTTCATTTGTATACTATTCAAATTGGATTTCTATTCTATATATATCTTATAATCCAGAAAGCTTTTCAAACTTCTCCTCAGGAGGGTCGGTCGAAGTCGCCATTTCTCGAGGGCCTCCCCTACAGCGGCATAGGACCCCGCTTCTTGGGCCCGCTGATATCACGCATAGCTGCTCACATCACATCCTGAAAGATGACCTATTTTCGGTCACCCTTCCTGAGCCCTGCGACACCAGCATGGGCCTTCCTCATTATCGCGAAATGGGCCGCCTCACAAGTCATTTCATGCGAACAGCCACCAGCTGCTTTTGGCCTTGTTGGCCTCTTCCTCTGCTGCTTGGTATAGCCTTCCGAACAGCGGGCCGTAGGAACGGAGTTGAGAGGACTCCAATAGGGGGGGGGGGTTAAGAAGAGGGGAATGCTATAGTTCTAACTTTGGTGGTGAGAGCAAGCAAGGAGAAGAAGAAGCTTCCAGATCCTGAAAGGAAGAAGAGGAAGAGCATTTATTCTGCTCTTTCTGTTGGTAGCAAGGTTTTAGTAGTTTTTCGGGGAGTTAGTCAAGCTTCGTACCTGATACACGTTTGGGCTCAGATTTTCACTCCACCAGTCCGTCCCCAAGAGGGGTTTAAATTGTTCATGAAAACCCCAAGACTTCGTAGCTTCCCTTTCCCTTCAACCAGCCACTCTCTTAGTTCCCGAAAGATCTAGAATCCAGAATCATTTTCAGCGCCTTCTCATTCTATGAGCGAAAGTGACCAAGCAACCAGATGATGATGGTTCAGCCGGTAAGCTAGCAAGCTTACGAAATGAACGAAGAGGAGACCCTTTCTAAGTTGAAAGCGAAGTCGATAGCCCTCGGATCGTACATTATTATACGCGTACTGAAAAGTATACATAAGATATAGACTTAAAAAAAAAGATGATAAATAAAGAATAAGGCCTTATCTATATCTCAGAAGCATGATATATTGCTAAAAATATACTAAGCGACGGTAAAAGATAAGATAAAGGAAAAGAGAGTTGATAAGGGCTCTAAGATAAGGAGAATTTAAGGAAAAGATCAAAATAATGCAATGCACCGTTCCTTCTGCTCTTGCTTACCTGCCTCACTCATACTAGCCATTCCCAGTCTCGTCACCAGCAGAAAGCACAATAGCAATTAAGTAAACACGAAAAAATTTCATTGCCTTTCAAAGCCTTAACCTTCGTCCGATCTAGTCTAGGATAACTAGCTTCTCTCATCTGCTATCGTTATAATGTATGATTCAAAATAAAATTTCCTCTTCCGCGGGTAACTATGCCCTTTTTTTGGTCTCGAAACAACCGAACCAACTCGTCTGCCCATTCCATCCGCCCCGGAACTAATAAATCAGAAAAGTGCAGAATAATACCTTGACTTCGAGCTTAGGGCTTTCATCAAAGGGAAGTAAGGCAATGGTGTTTTAGGTGCAGGGACGGAAAGGCTAGCTGACCTCTTTTCAGACAGGGAAGGTACGTACGAAGCTCGAGTAGGTTACTTTGAGTGAAAAAGCCAGGCTCTGAAAGACCTTCATGGCGGGTGTTCCGGTGTTAACGAGTGCGGGAAGAAGGTCAAGGACGGGCAGTAGACAAAGGAAAGAGGAGATAGAGCTGACCTCGCAGCTGACCTGGGGACAGGCTTGCTAACCTTCGGGCATAGTGACTAGTGACGAGAGGAGTTGCTTAGGGACCTACGGAGCTAGTGACCGAAGCAGAGTCAATTCATATTGAAACCTGAGGAGGGAATTCCATGTAAATTTTGGCTACGACCTGTGACCGGAGGAGCAGAGGGAAAGAAGGCGATGAATATCGGCTCTTCAAGAGAAAGACCAGTAACAAGAGACCAGTGGAGGGGGGAAGAGGTCTTATCAGAGCCAGCAAGCGTAGGAACAAGCAACTCCATGAGCGCTAGCGCTCAATCCGTTGCTTGTTGCCCGAGAGCAAGCTGAAAAACTACAGCGCGCTAGCGCGCAAGGGCTTGACTATAAATGCTTGCTGGCTCGAAAGCCGGAGCAGCAAGATTCAAAACGGATGCACGCGCTAGCGCGCTGAATCCAGCCGTTGCTTGCTCGGCTGCGCGTTAGCGCAACGGCTTGAGCGCTAGCGCTCAATCCGTTGCTTGTTGCGCTGTAGTTTTCTCGCTTGCTGGCTCTCAAGCCGGAGCAACAAGCTGAAAAACTACAGCGCGCTAGCGCGCTAGATCGAGCGGCGCCAGCGCTTTTCAGGCAGTTTTTGCCCCAGCCGTTTTCGATTTTTTTTTTTATTTTTTGTCGTGAGTAAGTTGAGCGTTGGAAGAAACAATTAACGGACCATTAACCATAAATAATATTATTTAGAATACTAATAAGGGGAGCTAGAGCTCTCTGAGCCAATTACAACTTAAAGCAAACAAATAACAATTACATAAAGCAAGACAAATAATACAACACGATAAGATAAGACTAAACAACACGAGAAGATAATATTACGAGGATAGACGGATGTTATAGGGCGGCTTAGGGGACCACCCATTGTTTGGTTTCCGGGACTCCTGAGATAGGGGGCTTTAGCATCTCGGGGAGCCGGGGATGTTGACAGATCCCACCTGAGCTCTTGCTGTGATTGAGACTGTAACTACTTTTCAATTTATTCTAGTCTCCCCGGTCACCGAGGGTGACAGCCCGCACAATGAGCTCTTGCTGTTCTTCGAGCAGCGCCCTCTTCCTGTTTTCGAGAGAGCGTATTTCGTTCTGGAGAAAAAGCATACGATCTCGTATGAGAATGGGATCGAGAGCAGGCATATGCTCCCAGAACGCACCCAGCATTTGCTCCCGTTGGAGCTTCTCGTTTTCCACCTGACGTATTTCTTGCTCAATTCTCTCAAGTCTTCTAGCGATATCCATGGCTACTCAAAGCTCTTTCTTGCCGACTTCTAAGTTCGGCCCCGTCTCCCTTTGCCAAATAGAGACTGAAAGAAGCTTCTATTTATAGGCGTTGGAGGCCCTTAACCCAGCAGTGTCTTGGTTCCGTAACATGGATCATTTCAAACCTGGCTTTTCATGAATATTGAACCCCATCCACTAGATTTTAGTGCGCTGAAGAATTCTCCCCGTACGGACGCGTGCCCACCCCAAAAAGCGAATAGTCCTTTGTTTTTCGCGGGTATCGCCACGCGGCTTAACCCCGATCACTTTAAGCGAAGCGTCAATTCTGTCAGAGAGTACTCCACCACGAGGGTTCCAAACCTCAGCCAATCGTCAATCTCCAGCCCAAAGCTGACCAGTACAAAACCATGTGATCTGTCCCCGTTTACGTACCCCACTGGCTTCTTAGTACCCTGCCTACTCGTCTTTAACTGGCTTCTACTTGTCTTTTACTTTCTTATTTGTACCCAGCTACATGATGGAACTCCCCTCGGCCAATCGTCACTCGCCAGCTCCGTCCTTGCTTAGGAAAAAGATGTTTGGCCGAACCCCTATCTCGCAGATGGATCTGATCAGACGCTTGCTTTTTCCCAGTCAAATAAGTACCCAGTACAGCACTAGCTCTTACAGCAAGCAGCAATAGCTACCAGTACAGCTCTGTAAGTACAGCAATAGCAATCGTTCGGTCTGGAGGACCTCACTAGCTCTGTCTGTCAGTACAGCTCTTACAGTCACCAGTACTAGTAAGCTAGCTACCAGTACAGCTCGCTCTGTAAGTCCACTAGCTATTAGAGTCAATCGTTCGCTCTAGTAAGAGCTCACTTGTCATCTCTCGCAATAGCAGCACCAAGCACTAGCACTAGCAATAGCAGTAACCAGTACAGCTCTGTAGGTACAGTCACCAGTACTACCAGTACAGCTCGCTCTGTAAGTCCACTAGCTATTACAGTCCACTAGCAATACACCAGTACAGTAAGTCAGTACAGCACTAGCACTAGCAATAGCAGTAACCAGTACAGAAAGTAAGTCAGCGCTATGCTATAAAGACTTGACGGCATGAAAGAGAAAACAAAGAAAGACGCTAAGAGAAAGCGCCGCTATGCTATAGCGAAGAAAGGGTGCTAAGAGAAAGCGCTTTCTTAGTCAATAAAGAAACTGACTTGCTTGCTAGTAACTAAGCGCATGGCTTTCTTAGCCGGCCAAGCAAGCTGAAAAACTACAGCGCGCGTCAGCGCAGCTATCAAGGGTTGCTTCTTTCTTCGCAGCTAGCGCGCTCTTACGTTTTCTTCGCTGGCTGGCAAGGTCGACCATTTGGGCGGACAAGTGTAGACTATGGCAGAAAGGCAGGATAATCAGGAATCGTTGGTCACCAGACTCAGTGATCGCACTGATCTTCCCAGTGAAGGAGAGCCGTCTTCATGGGGCCTCAACGATCCCGGTGGCGATGTCCAAAGCGTGACGGACCGGGTCAAATTGAGGAGCTTGCTGTGGAGATAGGTCTCCGGTTCGTGAACCGAATGTCTCACCTGGCGACTCCAGACGCATTTGAGTCCCGGAACCACAGCCATTCAACGGGATCCGAAATGCCAAGGAAGTTTCTCATCCTCTGGGACATGGAACAGTACTTTAAGGCTGTTCGTGCCCCTTTTGACGACCAAGTCACAATGGCAACAATGTATCTCTCTGGGGATGCGAAGCTGTGGTGGCGGACGCGATATGAGGACGTGCTGGAGGGCCGTTGCGAGATCAACGCCTGGGAGGAACTAAAGAGGGAGCTCAAGGAAAGGAGCAGTTCCTGCTTGCATGGCTCGCACGAGAGTCCCTGATGCGGACCGGCACTGTTCGAGAAAATCAAAGCAGACCATGGGGGACTGACCCGAGCTATAGACAAAGAAAGACTTTGATAGATAGAATAACGCACTCAGACATCAAAAAGAGGGCTACTTCACTACGAATGGTAACATATGAATTGAAACTAATGCGACGGGCCAAAAACGACTCGACCACTACCGCGGGACAAAATTGTCCTCGAAGGGATGCGAAGAATATTGGAAACCACTCTCGAACCATCACACGGATTCCGACCCAACTGCCCATGATATGGTAAAAACGGAATGGA